ATGTGTGCCGGGCGTGCGACCCATCAACCTACTAGCAATGGGGGAGAAAAGATAGCATGTCGCAACAAAAGCTTGATTCTAGGCGTCAGCAAAACACTGCCGTCTATTCCAAAAACAAAAGCCCCTTAGCGCCCCGGGACGGGAGTGGGGGACGGCCCTACGCGCAGGCAACAGCAGCACCGGCTCTACGAAGTCAGAATCGAATCTTTCTGTTGGCTTTCCCAATTCATTCGTGAATAAGAATTCAAGGGCGTTACTAGTTGCGAGCGCTTCTAGCTGCTTCGCCTGCTTGCTTCTTATTATGGCGGCTATCTATGTTGGCGTGGCGGAAATGAACGAAAAGCGATATGAACGTGCTATTTTCAAATCGATTGATAGATAGCCTGATCTGTTCTGATAGATCGAAAGAGTAGGAATGGCTAGAGAGGAAATCTCCTCTTTCTATCTATTGATGAGACAACTATCGATTCTTGATCCATCAGAAATAAAAGAAATCTATATGTATCTGATGGAGTCTACATCGTACGTAGAGCGCCCAAGCGCTTTTTTGGCCAGCTCAGTTCTCTTATCCATCGGTCCAATGCACTGGGCTCATCTCATGGAGGGAAAAGCCAAAATTTAGTTGTGTTGTTGTTGTTGGCCGCCTCGACGCATTCCCTTCTCCCCCCGGCATCGTCCCACACAGAAAGAAAGAGCGCAGAGCCCCGGCCCGACCTCTAGGTCCGCTAACGTAAAGCGAGGAGTTGAGCCTGAACTGGCGAACCGAAGTAACTTTCGGAACCATACTTCCTACAGCTAACACGTGTCCAGTCCAGCGGGAACGCGCAGCGCAAACGACCGTGAGCTGCTATACCGAATCCCCCGCTGGCCATCGGGGACCGAGTGGTAAGGCCATGATCTGCAGGGGAACGGATCACTCATTCTTCCATTGGGGACAGGTGCACGAACGACAACTCCAAACGTCACACATCCGCCGCCTACCTACCGTTTAGGTGGCACCAGCGATATCCAGCTAAGGTAAGGAACTTCGTGTCGCGGCTGCTCCACTCCGCGCTGCGGTATCATGAACTGAACTTCGTTGCCTTCCCGCGCGCGAAGCGAATGGGCGTTGTGCTGTGGGTCAGTTTCGGGGCGGGGGGCGAAGAGAGACCAGAAGAATGATTCATTTGGATCGACGAGCTTTTTCAGCTCCAAAACTAACGAATCAATGGAATGTCTGTCTATCCATGAACATCTATTCTATCTGTATATCTAGGGGATTCTCTCTATCCAAAAAAAATGTTTTTTGGCATGAGATGATCGCCTAGCCGTAGCCGCATATCAGCTGCGCTCAATATGCGGGTTGGATCAGATCTTTCGCTTTGACGGAAGCTTTTGGACCTAGCGAAAAGGACTTTAAGCCTTCGCGCAAGCAAGCGCGAGAGAAGCAAGCAAAGTAGAATAAGCTTTTCCAGAAGCAAGACGAGGAAGCGGAGCTGTCTACGAAGCGGTAGCTTCCCCCGACCGACTAAAATACAACAGTCGCGACCTACTTTGATTCAAAAGAAAGGCGAAGGCTTTGGCAACAAGCAAATGGCTTTCTATCATAGTTGCAAGGGTTCCAAACCTTAACTACAACCTTAAGTACAAAAGAAAGGCTGCTTTCGGTTGGTTTCATAAGGGGGCTGCTCACTACAAGCTATAGCTCTCAGCGCTTTCTTAGATTGAACGGCAATAAGAGTTGTCGACGTTCAATCTCTAAGGCGGGTTTCCGCTGAGAACTGAATAGTGTTCGTGTCCAAAGGTGAACAAGGCCCTAGCTTCTAGAGTTCGCTGCTTTTCCCAGGCCGGAGAAGGGCTCGCCTTTGTTTGATATGTTCATTCAGTACCAATACAAACAACAATTCCACCAAAGTGGAAGGGCCACTATAGAAGCTAGAAGTAGCCTATAGTATAGTAGTCGGCCCATAATGCCTCCCTTCATTTGCTTGCCTCCTTCTAGCTCAGAATGCTTACCCTCCTGCGCCAAGTCGATCTTTTAGGCTTGGCTTCGTCCCGGAAGCTATCGCTTCTACGACGAGTCGCTTCTACCCTTCTCTACTCTCTCTGGCAGAGAAAGCTCGAAGAGCTTCCCTTCATTCGCTTCGCGGGAGCCGCACAGCACATAGCTGGAAGTCAGAGGGCCCATACTACCTGCCTAACCCTTCGCTCCGAGGGACCGTAGATCGGAAAGCGCCTTATAAACCACTCCATTCATCCAAAAGAGAAGGGAAGGGGCCTATGTCTTTGCATGACCCCTGCAGATTTGACCCTATCTACACGCGGAGCCAATCCCCTATCGGTCCTGCCACCACGCCGCAGAACGGGAGCTCGTGTGAAACCTTTTATTTTTGGCGTAAGAGCGGTGGAACGTAACAAAATATTACGGTCGCGTAAGAGTTGGGCCGGAGGTACGGTAAACTCGGCCAAAATAGGACACCCGAAGGGCCCGGCACGCACAAACCTATCCTATCCGAGTCCGAGTTTACCCCTTGCATTTCGGACAGCCGTCCGTAGCATCATAAGGAGGACCTCCCTTTCGAGGTAAAAAAATGGTACGGTACATAAGAGGTTGGTCTTTCTCAACGTGATGTATAGCACGAAAAACCTTTCGATACAAGATAGAGCCGTTCACATGAAAGAAGAGAATCAATCCTTGATTCTCTTCTTTCTCTTTCTCGAGGGGGAACATTCGGGCGCATTTATCCAAATCCTCTACTGCATCCAGGATCACAAGTGAAACGCTAAGCAGAGGTGGGAAGGCAGCGAGCTCCGCAACAAAAGCGAAGCGAGCCCCTTACTCACTTCTCTCTAGAAAGCCCTATTAGTCAAGCTTGAAAGCCGTTGCGCGCTACTAGCGCGCATCCTTCAGCTGGCTTCAAAGTGCTAGTTGTAGCGCGCTAGCGCCTCTATAGAGTCAGGCTCTTCTGTGGAGTCGTAGTCCACGAGCCTTGTCTTCTCTCCAACGACTAGCTTCCCTTTCTTGTTCCGGTCCGACAACGAGGACGCTGCCCTGCCCTTCTCCTGCCGTGGAAGGACTTCAGCCTGTGGTGTGGTCCAACCCATGGGCGGAGTCGCCCTCATCCCCCCCATTGCTCAGTGCTCCCTGCTGCTTCGCTGGGCTTTACCCGTCCCCGGCGTGGACGCGGGCTTCTATAAAAGAATGAAAGGCTCTCAACACAAGAAAACGCGAACCGCGCGGATCCCACCCGAGTTCGTTTTCTGCCCCCACTGGCCGGCCGCTGGGGAAAGACAGCGCGGCCCCCTCTCGGGAAAGGGGGAGTGGGGGTCAAACAAGCTCTTGCTGCAGAGGGGGCCCACAAGCACCCGGCCCCCCTTCTTCTTCAGTAAAGCCGACCCTTTTTTTTCGCCAGTGCTGACGCAGTGCGCACGTAGATAAGGAAAGCAAAATCCCAGTGGGAGGATGGGGGCCGGTGCCTTTCTTTTACGGCCTCAACTACTAATTGTCAGCCGTGGGGAATTACTGCTCGGTCAGGGGGAGGGGAAAGGCTTGGGCCTACCGATCCCGATAGGACCTCATAAAGGAACGGGAGCTGTTGAGAGGTTCCATATTGCCGAGCCGGGGCAGCACTTCTGTACGTGATCGTAGTATGTCACGTCGTCTCGTCCCCGCTGCATTGAGCGGTCAAGGCCTTACCCTCTTCCTGATGCAGGAAGAGCGGCCTTGGGATCGGCGGCTTCGCTCGCCTCCTAAGAGAGTACCTATGCACTATGTTCCGGTTCACTGAGTTGGAAGATAGAGTTGGGGCGGGGTCTACGATGTGATACTAAAGTATGACCCGGGGAGATAGATGCTAACTATGGGTAGGAAGCAGGAACCATTATGTCAAAAATTTCGTGGGGTTACAGATCTATTATACTACCATCGATCGACAGAGCGGAACGACCAGAAAAAGAAGTGAAGTTAGAAAGCCGTATGATAGGTGGTAACTATCTTGTACGGTTCGGGGGGTAATCGGCGTACTCCGATCAGTGGGGGGAATCTTTGGCTCTATCGAACATACAGGGAATTGGAGGTAGCATTCCACCGATGTTAAGTCATGGACTGGTTTCTTCAGCCCTTTTTCTATGTGTTGGTGTTCTATATGACCGACATAAGACTCGACTTGTTAGATATTACGGAGGTTCAGTGAGCACCATGCCAAATCTCTCTACCATTTCCTTCTCTTCCACTTTGGCCAATATGAGTTCACCTGGTACTAGCAGCTTTATCGGGGAATTTCCCATCTTAGTAGGAGCTTTCCAAAGAAATAGCTTAGTAGCCACATTAGCAGCGCTTGGGATGATTTTAGGCGCGGCGTATTCCCTTTGGCTATACAATCGTGCGGTTTCTGGAAATTTAAAACCCGATTTCCTCCATAAATTCTCCGATCTAAATGGCAGAGAAGTTTCCATATTTATACCTTTTCTTGTTGGAGGGGCGACCGTCCGTTGAACTACCAAAGAAAAAAGGGTAAACCAATGTGATCATGACATTGTAGGTGCTTGTGATGGGACGGATGCGACTTCCCGTTCTTGCTTTGGGTGGCATAGCCCGTTGCAGAAGTCCCCCTTTTATTAATCCATTTCTTTAGTCTTTAGGGAGCTTGACTTTACTAAAAAAATCAGGCTCGCGCCGGGGCCGTTTTTTGGCTGAGCCATATCTTGCGGGGTGGGACCGAGAGAAAGAAAGGACGGGGGGCAACCATGCATGGTACTTCTCGACCGTGTCTCCGAGGGACAGTTGAACAAACGACTCATGAATGCTGCCGGGTTGGACGAGCCAATAACTCGAACGCGTTCGGTCTGTTTTTTGAGCAAGAATCACAGCGTTACCTTACCTTCACCATGATACGGACTCCAAGTTCTTATGGCAGAGCACGAGGAGATTTATCATCAATATGATGATGGGAATGGAAACCAGAAGCACGACCGGGGTCTTCGTGGTCCAAGATAAGAAAACCATCAGTAAGAGTCACGTAAGCATGAGACTTTTTGGTAGTACCGGTGAACCAGATGGCCGCGGCGATGGAATCTGGGACGGAGGACTCGTAGTATCTCTCTAGATCTGGCAAAAGCGAAAGAGCCCCTAACGTAATTCGAATGGGGACTGACCGCGGAGCCCACTCTGGCCTCGCAGGGCGGGCCCCTGTGGTTGCGAGCTGGAGCTGCCATAGCTTATGGCTAGAGCAATGGGAGTGGGCCCCAGCAGAGAAAACAGTCAGGATAACGAGCGCTCCGCCCGCTTGGCGGGCGGCAGGAGCAGCGGGCAAGTTCTTGGTAGGCCAACAGCCCTGTGAACCGGGCGGGGCACTCGACAAAAGGGGAGCACGCTGAGCAAGTACGGCCCCGCTCCGCTTTATTAAAAGCGAGGACCACTACGGGAGGTCAAACCAAGGACCTATGGAAGTCGGGGCCCCGGTCAATATTGGATCAAACAATAGGGGGCCGTAGCACTGACCTCTTTTTTTATTGATTCAATACAATAGGGGAAAAGATCGTACAGTTCCCTACCGAGACAACAGAAACTCTCAACGGATCCTCCGCGCGCTGGGCATACCTCGTCCGTCCGTCTTTCTCGTGGCGGGAACAGAACAAGAGGGAAAGACCCGACCGACCTGCCCAGGGCTCGAGGGCGAGCTTTATTGTTGAGAGAATGGGGAGTGAATCGAAAGGCTTCCGTTTTCGTTCTTGGTTTGGGGGCTTTCGGGCTCCTCTCGATCTTATTCGTAGTTGGGAAGGGGGAAGGAGTCTAAATCAATGGACATTAATGAACCATCATTGATGGACGTTGCACATGACACGATCAATTCGACTCAAGGTCTGGCGCTAATAGAAGTTGCTTACTCTCCTAGTAGCGAAGGAAAAGGGCAGGGCTTTTTTCGTAGTAATAGTGGACGGGTCTCATGAGATCTATGCCGACCGTCGGAATCAAATGAAGGTCGAAGGACCATTCGATTCATTAAGAGGCATAGATCTAGGCCTCTTTGTTTGGTCAATCACCAAAGGCGGGGGGAACCACTATGGACGAGACCGCCCGGCCTCGATTCTTTTGCATAGTCCGGGGGCCGGCCGCAGCAGACCAGCGGGGCATAGCGGCGCCCTCGGCTGGCGCCATTCCCGAACCTAGCAGCAGACGGGCGGGACGGGCCTGAATTCAGACCAGACTCTTCTTTCTTTGTTTGAGCTGCTCCCACGCGCGCAGACCGGAAGATCTCAGTTGTCCTGAACTGGACAAATACGTAGAGATCTTCGTGGGACCGGGGAGGGAGTCTCAATCGATCTTTTCTAGGATTCCTTATCATGCCACGCACGGAGATCTTTCCATTGATAGAGTTGAGGGCTCCCCATTGAACAAAGTCTTAAAGGTTAGGTTACTACCTGCCTCTACGGAAGAGGTGTACTTTGTACCGCCGGGAGGTCATATAGATCGGAACCCGGAGCGATAAGAACGAAAGCCCTACCCACAGCTACAACTACTGGCGCTTCAAAAGGCTTAGATTCTAAGGGCGCTACTGAAAGGCTTTAGGTCGTGGTTTAGGGAGGTTTGGAACCCTTCCCCTATTTCGGCATTTCATTCTCTATTTGGCCCGCCTCAAACAAAATGAGAAAAAAAAGGAGAGGCCTATTGATTCGAAGTCACTACGGTCAATAGCAACGCTCTTTCTTTCCCGGGTCTCCTTTCGAAGTAAAGGCCTTCGCATTCCTAATCCGGTAGGGCCGGACGCCTTTGTTTGCCCCAGCTTGGCGAATCGCATCCCCGCGCAACGACATTGTTTGTGAGCCCCTTACCCTTCTCGCTCAGTGTTTGCAACGGCTGGGAAGGCAGTCGTAGAAGCGAAGCCTATCGCCACGCCGACCATCAAATACGAGATTTGGCCTCTTCTCAAAGATTTGATGGAATGGCCCAGCCCACCCAAGAGCGCTTATGTCATATGGGAACTCATGGCTGGAAACAATCCTTATGGTTTTGATATCCGGTAGAAATAATAAGAATCAAAGTCCAGGTTGGTTGGTGAGCCTAGTGATAGGAGACTATCTAGCTTGGTTCGGAGAGCACTTGTTGGGTTAAAGATTTTTTTGTTGCTAAATGTGACGGCCTAAATGCTGAACTATTGACCCTACTTCTTTGGATGGGTGTTCACCCCAAAGTGTTCCCGGACTGCATGCATACATCCGTAAGTAACTTAGTGCAACATGGCAAATTTCATTGAGAGGAATCAGCAAAGAAAAGAAAGAGGGTTCCAAACCTATCAACTCGTAACAAGTTGCTGGATCGAAGTAGTACATTCTCCTTTTTTCACTTCGAATCGAATTCGAAACCGGCGTGAGGCTGATGGATGCTTCTGATCAATAGAACAGGAAGAGGAGCCAAAAATCAAAACCAGAAAAATGTTCGTCGATTCTTTCTTTGTCGAATTCTCACCCATCCAACTTCCTTATGATTCTCTTCCAGAAAGAAGTAAATTCTTCTTGGACGAG